TGTTTGCATGGGCTCCCCGCGCATTTGTATGGTCTGGAGAAGCTTACTTGTCTTATAGTTCAAAGGCTTTACTTGACTTTATCTTTCTTTAGGCTTTGGTTTCATTGCTTGTTGTTTCGTCTGGTTCAATACGCTTATCCCAGTGAGTTTGACGGGCCCACTGGCCCAGAAGCTTCTCAAGCTCAAGCATTTACTTTTCTAGTTAGAGACCAACGTCTTGGGGCTAACGTGGGATCCGCTCAAGGACCTACTGGTTTAGGTATATATCTAATACGTTCCCCAGGTCATTTTTTTATTTGAGGAGAAACTATGCGTTTTTCAAAAATGGTCGGAAGAAATGCACCGGGTTTCAATTCGATTTCCGGCTGGCTTGTTTTTATGCAAAAAAGACAAAACGGGATTGGATTTCCACTCATAAGGAAGGAAGGTTAGATACCTTTGACAGGGTTGTATTTTTGGTTGAAATGGGATGGTGTTCAAACTCCCGAAATGCAGTCTAGACAGCGGGCCCTCCCCTTTCTGACTGGACTGACTCGGGGAAGGGTCAATCTCCTCCGGAGCATGCTTCACAGCCACTCATTCGTCCTGACCAAACAGTAGAATCTATCTCTCAGCGATTCCTTTCTCCGCTAATCACCCCTTCCCAACCAGCCCGCCCGATCGATCTTGTAAGATCGGCGAATTCATAGGGGTGAATCTGGTCCGAAGTTGTCGGAACGAATCGTTTGCTTTATCGAACAAAGCTTTATTAGGGGGTCTTGGTTGGCCCCCTATTTTCAACCATTAGAGCTGGCGTCGACCAGCTTTGCGATACGGACGGACACGAAGAAGAACGCAGGCAGCGGAAATGCAAAAGAGAAGAGCAAAGATTCCCGACCCAGAGCATGTTATTGACTCAACCACAAATCTGTTGAATGAAGGTAGCTTGCTTACTCTCAGCCACTAGTTAGAAGGAAATCCCTTGACTTCGCTTATGCTCAGTCAAGTGAGGCGGGCTAAGATTCCATTCGAAGTAACGTAACAGGATTCGATGTTGCACCATCTTCAACTCTTCTCGGGATCCTGAGTTTTTCGAGAAAAGGTCCCATCCTTCAATATCATGATTGGGTCGACCAGGCCAGATCATGAGTGAAATATCATGATCGGGTCGACCAGGTCAGGCCCGATCATGAGTGAATAGAAAATCGAAAACGTACATAGCTGTTCCAGCGGAAATACTTGGAATAATTCTACCACTTCTACTAGGAGTAGCCTTTTTAGTGCTAGCTGAACGTAAAGTAATGGCTTTTGTGCAACGTCGAAAGGGTCCTGATGTAGTGGGATCGTTCGGATTGTTACAACCTCTAGCAGATGGTTCGAAATTGATTCTAAAAGAACCTATTTCACCAAGTAGTGCTAATTTCTCCCTTTTTAGAATGGCTCCAGTGGCTACATTTATGTTAAGTCTGGTCGCTCGGGCCGTTGTACCTTTTGATTATGGTATGGTATTGTCAGATCCGAACATAGGGCTACTTTATTTGTTTGCCATATCTTCGCTAGGTGTTTATGGAATTATTACAGCAGGTCGGTCTAGTAATTAGGGGGGCGGCCGTTCGGTCGCCTATGATACTAGGACCCATTGGTCCAAAATTTCTTTGTGCCGCAGGTGTTGAACGATCTACTCTACACAGGTGTGGGCTTACAGGGCTAGGGCTCATAAACCCTTTCTTTCATTCATCAATAGGGCCCTGGTCGGTCACTTTTCCGGGCCGGGATCGAGAAGTGGAAGTCATAAAAAAGAGATCTTTCTCTGAGCACCTCAGATCAAGAGGAAGGGTAGCTTGTCAAGCTGGCCTATAAATATCTAAATAGAAAAAAAAAAAAAGATTTTTCTATAATAATAGAAAGAAAAGATATAAATCAAAAGATTCGCTGTCTTTTAACCGGCTGTTCTTCTTTGTCAACGCTACTAAGGACCTATAGGTTCGCCTACTTGACTTATGAAAGATAATGAGAATGGGTTATTCAAAAAGGAAAAGGCGCTACTTAGCCCTACATTAGTAGAAGTAAGCGGCTGAGTTAGCCTAGCCTACCCTACTATAGTATTGTATAGTAGGGTATATAGTAGGCGAGCGAGTTAGCGAAGACGCTTAGGCTAATAGATAAGAGAGCGTCGGTGCGTAGCCTTCATTCTACTACGCTACGCAAAGGTTACGAAGTCACTTAGCTCGACGTCAGGAGAGTCAAGGGGGAACGCCATACCTACATAGAAGAACCGCTGTTCGCTGACTTTCTAAGGTCTAACCTTTCGCTCCCCTACTGAAAAGGGGCAAAGCCGCTTCGCACCACTGATAGACTACTTAAGATTCAATTCAAAAGGCGCTACTTAGTTTCGCAAGCCTTTGTCATTGTCAGTCAACTAAGTAGGGCCTGAGGCCCCCTGCGAATCCGTAAATCTGAGGAGCATGCCGCAACAAAAGGATGGTCCCCTATGCATTTCATTCTTTCCGGAACGGAACAAAAAAAAAGAAGTACCCCCCAACATGGTGAACCTCTCCTTGTGATCGGGATGAGGTAGATGCCTCCCAGCCGGGGGGCGGATCGAATCGGAGTTTCCTTAGGTAGCCACCGACCTACAGTTATCCTTAAACTTCCGTGCTTGGTGGAGAAGAAGCGAACAAAGGTACGCTCGCTTGCTGTCTTGTTCTCTGCCGCGAACTGGGATCGCTCGCCAGCTAGGTCAGATTGGAGCAACATTGTATGAGAACATATTACCCATCTTCGGGGACAAGGGGCGGAACGACCTCTCGATCTACTTACTGCAGCCCAGGACGGGCGTCGTCGTCTAGGCGTTCCCTGTTGCTCCGATCTCCCCTACGCCTAGGACGTTGTCTGGGCCAAGAGCCATAGTTAGTTGCTGTTTCCATTTGGTTGTTTTTTTTTCTCGTTGTTGATACCGGCAAGACCCAGCCAGATGATGTCTGCTGGTTGGTAGTGAGAGGACTATTAGTACCCGCATACCCAAAAGGGGCGCTGGTTAAAAAACAATCATTGAATTTTCTTTCTTGCTCTCCCTTAGCTTAGCAGCGGGAAAGGAGTCTATCTATCTGCCTAGCTTTGGTAGATTTCCCCCAAATCCACAGAAATTCCACGAATCCCTTGGTGGATAAGTCCGACGACTCAGCAGCAGTGCGGAATTGAGTTTCTCGTCCGGTGGATCTGATCTATAGTGAGGGGGCAATACATACCAAAAGGTTCGAAGAAGGAACGCGCATAAGAGTATATAACCAACCCACCCTTCTGTATAACCTATTCACATTAGTGAAGCGGCTGGATGCATAAGGGAAATGCACGTTTGTGAGACCTTAGTCGGGATGCATAGGGGAGTCAACCTACGAGCACGGAAGAGCGTGGTACCGCTGACTGTGGTAAGATTCTTAGCCCTGTTGATGACTCCATCTAAAATACAATAGGGACAGCCGTTTCCGGCTGCTCGTTTCGTATCTTGAAGAAAGTAGGCCTGTCGGCGGTCGGGTCAATAATAGCTATGCTATTGACCGACCTCCGCCCGATCCCGAATGCGGGCGGGATTAGATCGTGGTCGATGATACGGTCGAAAAGACCAGCGAGCGAGATGGTTGTTAATAGTACTCCCTATCATTGCCTTATGAGTTCTAACATCCTACAATCGTACCGATGTCTACTAAAACCTACGGGCGGGTGCTCCGCAACAGCGGCAGTAGTGAACATTGCTACTAAAGAAGGGAGAGGGGAGCCTCTACCGCGGTTAGGTTCCCTCGCTACTCTAGTTTTGGTATATGCGTTCCGGGAGTGTCAAATTCCCTTGAATCGTACTACCGGTTGTCCCACCGGGAGGGAGGTTGTGTATCGCCAGATGTCCAATCCCATAGTATCTGGATTCGTAATACCGAACCCTATCTATTTGCACGATCGCGCATGGGCCCTATCTATTAGTTTAGTCAAGGGAAGCGAACTCATAGTAAGCAAGAGGGCCGGGAAGGAGGGAGCGGGAACCAGAAAGATTCCTACGACGAACCCGAGCCCCCCGATGAACGAAATAGACCTTTCTCTCTCTACTATATAAGATAAGCACCGGCCGTCATCGGTAAACCTAGCTCCGGTCGGGACGATCACTTATTGAAGGGGTGGGAAAGGAAAAAGAAAATGCTTGTCATGCCATTCATTCCTCCGGGGAATCTTCCTTTGCATTCATTGATTCCTTGGATCAAGGACATGGGAGGTGGTTCAATCCTCTAATTGAAAGTGAAAGCCCCAGCTTCATTCTTTGTTCCTTCTCCGGACTCATAGAGTTGTTCATTCTCGCCGATTCTCCAAGATCTCTGGTACGATCGATATCTAATATGGTGAACCCCCGTCCAATAGTCAAGGTTCTTCCGCAATCCCCTTATCAAAGCCTTATTCTGTTCCAATCCGATCGCATCCGGACATATATGTGTGGAGAACGGAGCCATAGCATCTGGCTGGTCGGGCGGATAATGAGTTGCCAATCCACATTGGATCGATTGCTCCTCTGTTCGAAATAATAACGAATGAGAGGACTGGATCAAATCAATAGCATTCCGGACTGGGAGAAAAAGGCACTAGACGGTCTCAATCGATAAGTCCAATTAATGCTCATCTCCTGCTCCGGTCGAAGGCCAATCGCCGAGGGATAGTCAATTCGAGAAGGAAACTTTCTACTGATAGAGCCATGAACCTTGGGTGGGCTTGGCCTCCCCCGATAGCATGAAATGGATCTCCCCACACCAGAAAGAATCTCCTATGATTGCTATTCCTCCGACGAGTGTTCCTCTCGTCTTAAGAGTCTTTCGCTAAAGCCCCTCCGTTAACTCTCCTGTGCTCATTCTTCGCCCTCAACCTTATTCATTCTATAGGGCGAGGGAAAAAGTCCTTCCGTTGTTCTGTCTCCGGACAGATTCTCATAAGCCGGCTACAGGTAGTGGTGCTAATAACTCTCCGCCGGTGCCAAGACAGGGAAAGGGATGGCTCGTTTGTTCATTTCAAAAGAAGGCACTCTATATCTATATCGAAGTATAAGTGGATCGGGAATAAGTGATTGTACATCCCGTGCCGGAAAAAAAGACTCATCAGCGGCAATAACAGATAGTATGTCAGCAATCGTCGAATCCATTCCTGTGTCAGCGCCCAGTCTCGAATCACAAGAAGTTGGAGCGGGGTTGGGTGGGAGTAAGAAGCTATAAAATGGATTGATGAAGGAGTGAAATGATTAGATAGGACTAGAGATGGATGGGGCAGTATGGACATCTATATCTTTAATTGGGTATCTTCTTTCTTATCCCCAAATCCACCCTACAGGAAGGGAAGCACCATACTATGGGAAGGGATTTCAGTAATCGGTGGGAATAATTTGATTGGGGCAGTCATTTTATCAATATCTTTTCATCCTTCTTCAGCAGCGGATAATGAAAATAAACGTCTCCCTTCCAGCCCTCCCCCATACCGTTGCCTTTGAGTCCTGGAAGTTCACTGACCTGCCTTTCAATTGGTCGGACGGAATTCTCATTCACCAGTATCGGATATAGTTAGTAAGGCAAGCTTTCTTTACTGAATTTAGCATTGCCCCTCTTCTATAAGTAAGGTTCTCGAAAAGGGGGAGAGGCGACGGAGATTGAACTAGAGCATCTTAACAGAAAGCATGAATAGGCCTACATGGGATAGAAGGAATGATGGATAGCCGGTGACGGAGATAGAAACTCCCACCACTCTTGTCTCAGACGCAGATGAAGGCCGAATCAAGATCTCATTCCAGTTATCAGCGAATAAGCATCGGAGGGCAGAGCAAGAAATTTGAGGGACGTTTAAGCTGGAGGGAGGACAAGCAATGAAAGGAAGGAAGCCAAAAAATGTGAGCGCTCCTGCGCGATACGGCTTTTTGCCCTTCCTAGTTGTGTAAAAATAAGGAAGGGCCCTATCTTGCTGCATTCGAGATATGATCTTACAGGGGAGGATTCCAACAATGAGTTGAAACGGACTTGAAGACTTTGTAAGCTGGATTAGCAGTAGTGCCGCTTATGCCGCTGTTCCGTCCTTGGTAAGTCCCTCTTTTTTTCTTTGATATGCTGTCTTTTTTTATCTGTTGCTCCTTGCATCGTAACCTACAATCAAGATTGTTTGGTTTCAGGAAGAAAGCCTTGCTGAACTCGCACGATATAAGAAGGACTCGGTAATACCCCCTTCTCCGTTTGTCTTTTGACTGTCATGCCTTTGGTATCGTTTTGAACTTGAGTCAACATTGTCTCACCTTGTCCAGGCTTCTGGAGAAGAGACCTTTGAACGTGAACGGTCTCGATGTACTAGTCTTGAAGGCCAATAGGAAGAAGCAAGAAGGGAACTCGAGTCGCTGAAGATATCTAGGCAAGAATCGTCCTCGGGTGGACCACCGGATCCGATGCATTGTGATTCTCCTTTAGAGATGGGGCCCTATGTTGTAAAGGGGGCATGATCCCTTGAGCTCTCCGATTGTAGATTCCGGGTATGCTTTTGATGATAGGGAGTATGGAGATCCGTCATTTGATGACTTTGGACATGAGAGGTGTGAACCGGCGGTGATCGCTTGCTCTCCTGGCGATACGGGCAATGACATGACGATGGTAGCCTTACGCGATTCAGATCCATTCTTTGTGCCTGAAGCTCTGGACCCTTACCTTGCCTCGGGATCGGTGGTTCGTGACCCTTCGATTACTCAAGTACTGAAAAAGGGGAGGTTTCAATGTCAGAATTTACTTCCTTCGTTTGTTTTTCTGATTTCTACCCCACTGAATGTGAATGTCACTAAGCATTGGTTGGATCTCAGGTGCGCGGACGGGCTTTTTTGTTAGGAAGTCAAAAAAATTCCCCGCCTTCGATAAACCTTGTATTATCACCCGCTCCTATTTTCTCATTGCTCAATTCTGAATATCCCAATGGGTGACCCATTTCGTCAATAACAAAGGGACAGGTGGAGATGCTAACAGATCGCGAGCGACAGTTCTTATTCGAGCGTTTTCATTCTCCCCCAAGGATCCAAAATTTCTCTTCTCTTATTAAACTCTTTCAATTTGAAATGCAACATGATTCTCAAAAAGGATTTTGCGATTTGCAGGTAGAAGGAAGCCATAGTTGCTAAAAACCGAAGCTTGGAGGGAGAACTCGGAAGGACACATGCTGCCCTTTCCCGCTTTCGGGATGACTACAATAACATGAAACATGAAAAGGACGCTCTGGCGAAGGACAAGGCCCTCAAGGTTATCATCGTTCCCCGACTGGTTTTGTTGATGTTAATGTAGTTTTGGGGTGCTGACGATTTGCCTTTTTCTTTAGAACGATGAAATCCAGCTTTGACCGAGCTGGAAGCAATGAAAGCGGAATTGAAGGAGGCCCGTGACGCTCGGGATAAAAACGTGAGTTTCATTTCACCGCTGAATGTGTCTAAAGTTGTTCGTCCTTGCTTGCCCTTGATTGTCGTTCCCTTGGAGATTTTTTGCAGGCAGAGCGTATTAATCGATTGGAGAGAGAGATTGCTTCTTTGGAGGATGATCGGAGAAAGTGGGCCGATGCTAACCCGTCAGTAGCACAGCTTCATTTTTACCTCCAGCTTGCTACAACTGAAAAGAAGCACCTCGAAGTTCGGGTTGCTGATTTAAAGGAGCAATTGTCTGAGCTGGGGGAGCAGCTTAAATTCCATCGGGAACGAGAGCTCAAGAGGGTCAATGAGGCTGATAATCAACCTCCACCTGGTAGAGCGAAGTCGGACATTCAGCATATTCTAAAGTTCCCATTACCATGCTCTTCTGTAGGAAGTGCTTCCTCTTCGGGTCCCAAAAAACGTCATCGCTCCAAGCTCCAATAAAAAAACGGAAACGAATGTCAAACAAAAGGGACCGTCTAAGCGTGCTTTGGGAGAGACTTTTTCTTCCAATTTTTGTTATGTACACAAACAAGGACCCCTTGTAAAAAAAAGTTGTAAGTGGATGTATTCACCAAATGGGAGGTGGTTTTTTTTTATTTGCAAAGAACTATGAGACAGATGTTATTTACAAGATTCTGGGGAGCGGCGGTACAAGTATTTACAAAGTGAATGTTGTGAGAGAAAGTCTCGTTATGTACTCTAATGTAACTGGGGAACAAAAGAAGAACGTTGCTATGTACACATAAAGTGATCGAGAATGAACGAGATTATCTTATCCCATTGTTATGTCGTCCTTCTTCTCTTCTTTCTCTCTTTTCTTCCCGCTTTGTGGACCTTTGATTGATCCATTCATGTTCAAGAGCTTAATAACAAACATCAAATTGAATATGAGAGAAAGGTCTTGATTGACTAATAGGTCCCGAGTGCCTTTCGAAGGGGAGCAACACAGTTCGCCCTTTGGTTTGGCGACCCAAACTTTAATGCAAAAAAAGAAAAAGAACTCAAAAGCAATTTTGGGTGCCCGACGTATTCCCTTGCGGGAAATACACTAAACCTATCATGCCCCCTCATGCATAAAAAAAGTTTCGCCCTTCCTCTTGCATTTGAAGCTCCTTCTTACTCAACTCTCTGGTTTCCTTCCTTTCCTGCCTTCCCTCCCCTTTACTAGTAAGGGCCCCGTCACTGGGAACGGTAAACATCTGGCTCTAGGTCTTTATATGGAAGGGATGCTACGTATTCTCAATATGGAAGGGATGCTTTTAGCAACGGCCCTCGAACGGGTGGGGGTGGATTTGCATAAACCGATCATGGACAGGATCCGGATCTGCTACCCACGCCTCCGCAGGTGGTTATGGGTTCGCCCCTACCTCTTAAAGCAGCTCGATTTACTAGGTCAAGGAGAACATGAGAAACAACTGGATCGACTGCATCTCTATCCGTTACCGGCTCAGATGCTGGTGTTTATAGTAAGGGGGGATGTGCGAAAAGGAAGTAGGAACAGCCTGGTACCAAGACCCGGGCTGGGATGTGCGAGGAAGAAGTAGGAACACAGCGTCATGCTTGTTGGAACGCAAGGAGAGGAGCATCCGCCACTGATAAATAAGGAGAGGGCTTAAAAGCGCCTTGAGTTCCTCACCTAGCCAATCCACATTTGACTGAATTCCGGATCGATTGCTCCTCCGTTCGACTGAGGTTTAGTAGTTCCAGCGTCCCCTGCTTCTAGTTGAGCTGAACCCCAATATCAAATAGAAGGGCTCTTGAATCGGTTCGGTCGAACAACACAGATTGATTGAATATCCGGGCATCCGACTTCTCTAGTCCTCCATCCATCTGGGAATTCCAGGCATTCGAAAGCAGTTCAAAGACAGGGAAAGGCGAACTATTCTTCTTGATCGGAAAGGTTATTCAATAATTACCAATTCCAAGGCTGTTCCCCCCGACCGCCAAAGACTGCTCTTGCCATATGTTCCCGGTGAAGCGGTTCTCGGATAGGAATGAATCCCCGGATGGACACCTTGCCTTGCTCTTCCTTTTTATTCTCTAACCTGGCCGATCAACCATAGAAGACTAAGGAGGGTGTAAATGCTCCACTCATTCCAGCAATTGGAACGGGGGGAATGCATGCTTTCCAGCGAGCAGGGATAGAAGATGAAGGAGGGGAAGGGAATCAGCAAGGTAGGAACCACTTCTCGTTTTTAGAGTCGGGTAGGTCGTCGGGCATACCGATCCGTTCATCGGATAGGCGGTAGAGAGAGGCAGGCATAAGAGGTAGGGCACACTCACTCAATTGAGGTGGGGAAGGGGCAGCTAGTCGTTGATCGCCTATCATTGAGCCCGAGAGGGAAGGTTGACTCGCCCGGGATAGGTGGGACCGTTCGGATAGGCAGACTATTCAACAACTAAGTGCCTGCAGCATCTCTTCCTGTTCCATAACCAGTTGCAGATTCATACCCAGATCCGGATCCATGCCCAGCAGCTCACCCGGTGTACCTTTCTCCAGCCGCCTCCCCTTGCACGGTTCCAGCAGCGAAATTGCGAATCCACTAGCAGAAGCAGAAGTTACGGTTCCAGGTGGTGATCCGGACCCATATCCAACAGCGGATCCTGCAGAGCCATAGATTCTATATAGACTCTATAGAATATCTGACTCTATTAGCGGGGGAGGCAGCACCAGTCACGAGAGAAGCAGAGGTAGCACTAGCAGCAGATCCAGACGCAGTTCCAGTCCTTGATCGAGATTCAAACCCAGTCGCAGTAGTTAGTAGGTGATCCAACACCGGAGACAGGAGAAGCAGAGGCAGTAGTTGCACGAGCAGTTCGAGATGCAGCAGGAGCAGTTCCAGGACGTTAAGATAAAGATCCTAATTCTTACCTCCCTGATCGTGCTTAAGATTCTGTTTATAATAGGGATCCAGAGCCCTAGCCCGCTGCATCCGAAACCAATAAACGATCAGCGATGGGAAGGCGTCTACAGGCAGTGGGAGTGGGGGGTTTACGTAAGATCGATATGGGAATTGGGTTGTGAATCAGCCACCTCATCATGAGGATCCAGTGCCAAATCCGTGCAAACTCCTGATGCGCTAAATCCTAAAGGTATTGTGGCCCGGTAAGGGGAACTGGCTCCGGTGGAGGCGGGTGGATAAACCCCTCTGGGCCTAGTTTCCTACCCATAGTCGTAATTTGTGGGATCGCCCCTGAAGCATGAACTCCATTTCTAGTGAATCCCGGTGGATCTTGCTTCCCGTAGAAGTGGAGTGGTACAGGGGAGGGTTATGGGCTTGGGAGGTCGCTTAGGTGGGGTAAAGACTTGTTCCTAGTGGCCTGAAGTTGAAGTCGTGATCCCTGGGCCAGCCCCTGTGTCGCGCAAGAACCAAGAAATGGTAGTGGAGTTGCTTATGTTGTTGCTTACGGGCTATGAGGGGTGGTGTATCGTGGTGCGACAGTAATGGGGTCCAGAGAGGTGGTGATCTCCTTCTGTGTAAAAGCTCGAGTGGTGTTATAGCTTATCGATGAGGGAGCCGAAAATACCGAAATCGGGTTCAATAGAAACCTACTGCGATTTCCCCTTCCCCTTGGTAGTTTGGTAGGGATGTAGTTCAAATCAATCCTATTGGCGAACCATTCCCTTCCGCGCTGAAGTCACCCGACGTGCTTCCTTCATTAACTCTTGGATTAAAAACCTATTCCGAACTTGACTCACATTTGTATGATCGCGCACCACAACACATACTTCACTCGCTGCGGTAGCGCTCAGTGTCGGTCGTGTATCCGGTGTATCCAAGCCCACCCCACTCAAGCTTTGGCCCGAGTTTACCCGTCCATGGCAATCATTAACCGTTGGGAGGTGTGGCTCGAAGGAAACCGGATCCGAATCAATTGCACTCTGATCCAGCATCGAAGCCCTTGGCGGACTGTTCTCACAACAAAATACTTCTGAGAAGACCAAGCGCATTGACCGTATCACATCGAAGAGACTACTGCGCTCCACCCGGACTGAGCCACCTCTGATTCTATATGATTGATAATAGCAAAGTGAGACCTCGCTGCAGTTTCCCAACGAATACGCATTCGACCCCCATTAGCCTACCCAGTCAAAACAGGATCTTTGGGATGTAGTTCCAGACGGTTACCATAACGATTTGCGCCCGGACGAACTTAGCCCAACTCTATTCTACCCTCAAAGACCTAAAGCTTCGCCGCTTTCCTTCCTCTCTTGCCGGCTCAAGTTCTGGCTTCACCACCTTATTCCGGCTTCACCTTCTGCCGGTCCAGCTCCGGCTTCATGCTGCTTTGGAAGCTAATTACCTGAAGATAGTTAGCTCATTTCCTTTAGATAGTCCGTCCGCACCCTCTCTTTGATTGTTAGAGTAAGCCTAGTTTCTCTCATCTGAGTCGCTCGCTTCGCTTCGGAGGGAGGGAAAACACCTGGCTTAAACCCGACCTTTAGGGAGGCCTATATGAATGAGGCTAAATGCAGGAGCTTACTCTCTCTCTTTCTTTATGGTTTAGAGAGTGCGCGCATACTCTATCTTTTTAGACTGCTTTTGCGCATTTCCTATTGTGAGTAGTGATTCATTTCCTGCAATATAGTTTGCTCCTTACCTTGTTAGAGTTGGAGCTGCGAGCTCGGCCTAAGTCTGTAAGCTCTCCAGAACTAAGTGCGTTCTCTCTCCCCCTAAGGGTCATTTCGCTCTATCGACCTAAGAAGTTAGTGCTTTAGAGAGAGTTATGAGAAAACTTCTCATCTCAAGACCTATAAGTATAAGCATAGTTCTCCATTCTCCATTAGTTAGTCGCGTCGCTTCGTTTTATCTTCGCTCTCAAGAGCTTTCTGTCCGGCTTCGCCCCTTCCCTTGCTTACCACTGCTCAACTAGGGAAGCGTCCCCGGCATGGGTTACATACGGATCCACTAGTTACCTTGAAAGCGGACGATTCTCTCTTCTTTGTCTAGTTCGTGAGAAGGATTTGCTGCTTTCTTAAATGCTTACGAAAAGCCTAACCCTTGCTTGAAGAAGTAGGAGTCGCCATCATGAACGGATTTCAAGCAATGACTCTTGCTATCAAGAAGAGGAAGAGAGGAGATCGAAATCGGAGGGAAGAAGAGAAGGGTTAGGTCAATCAGTTGACTTCCTTACTAAGCTTTCAGGAAAGTCAGGACTATGCTTCTAATCTACTAATCGGTAAGCATTCCTCCTGTTATCTATCTTTCTCGGGATTTTTTTCCTACATTACTTTTTCCTTCCTAGCCGTCCATTTCAATCGTGCAACTTGCATGAAACCCCGTCTTTTTGTCCTCAACTGCTAAGAGATAGGAGAGAAAGATTCCATTATCGATGGACACATCAAGTTGGCAATCACTCCTTGCTGCTTTCAAAGCTACACTTGCTTCCTTCCTTCATAAGCTAATAAGAGATTCTATTATTCTACACTGTAATATGACTGTATTGCTTGTCTTTCTTCTCCTAGTTAGTTCTCTACCAGTTATGTCTTAGATGTTTGCTAAGCTCTTTATGAACGAAGTGAGACTATTACGGTCGGGTAGAAGCACTAACTTTCTGTCTATTGGCCCGTTGAGGAGGTTAACGACTACAATGAGTGAGTAGCCCCCGCTAGGAGGAGAATCAGAGCTGCTTGGCATCCCTCGTGGTTGAATTCTTGAATTCGTGCTTTCATGCCTGATTGGAGCTCATTGGCTCAGCAGGAGGAGGAGGATCGAGAAGCTTGACTTACACAGAATTGTTGAAGAGCGAGGGGAGGGTTTTATCTATCTCTCTGCATTTAGTCGTGATCCTTAGGCTTATACTTTACTCATTAAGTTTGTGTGCCGGGGAAGGATAGCAGGCAGAAAGACTTAGCTTAGGTGCGTCAAGCTCGTTGCATCTGAGAATAGTGCTTACTTTCCTGAAAGCTTAGTAAGGAGATTCACCCTTTGCCATGTATTGCAGTTGATTTCTCTTTTGATCTTAGTTACCGCCCCGTGGGTCCTTCAAAGCAGGCTATCTCCGACAAATCCGATCCGATGATCCCAGATCACACAAGGTGCGAAGCCTTGACTAATTCTGTAACATTGGGGCGTAGCGGATTTACTATTGGGATAACTTTCAGGGCTAAGACGATTACAAAGGGTTACTACAAGTGCTGTGATGAGATCTGTATTTCGGCTTGGTCGATCAAAGAGTAAGAGTTAGCTCTCCTCTGTCTTAACAAAGAAAGATTTGCCAATCCTCTTAGGAATCGATCTAGACTAGCTGCCATAAAGAGCTCAAGAGACTCCCCACACGAAGAAAGGAGCGACCCGCCAGACTCGAACTGGCAGATAGGAGAATCGGCTCAAAATTTTCCTATCTTCCTTCTCTTCCGTCAAGAGGAGTCGCTTTTGTTACGCAGTTCGGTTGGCAGGGTAAGCCTCCCTACATCTGCGGGCCGGTAGGCCATACGGGCGATGGAAAGGGGGGCCACCTCCCTTTCCCCCCCTCCCATGGCCGAAAGCCTTGTTCCGTGCTTCTCGACCACGGCCTCTCTTCTCGATTGAAGCACCGCTATTCATTCGTTCAAAGACCATCGGGCAGGCGCACGCACAAGGCGGCCGGCCCTCTTATATAATATAGTACAACACCGGGAGTAAGGAGACATCGGAAGTTCTAACCACCCCCTAGGAAGAAGTTGGAAACGACTTGCACAGCTTGGGCATAAAATTCACTGCTTGCGCCAAGAGTTTCTAAACTAGAATGAGTCTCAATTCCGCTTGTCAATTCTTTTTGTACCCTCCTAAAAACTGAACCTGGCCACTTTATTGACTAAGCCCTGGCTGCCTGCGTACCTAAGGGGATCAAGTTCAACGCAGTTCTTACCGTTCTCAGGACTCAGACGAAGAGCCATTTACAGCCTTATTCGCCCCGCCTTTCATTCCAAAATTCACGGAAAACTTCTTGCATCCGGTGCAAGTGTAACCGCTTCTTCTCGCGGCTTTCTCTTTCCTTTTGAAGAGCAATCTAAAATTGGTGTTTCCAATAGTTTAGCATTCCCTGAGAATAGCGCACGCGCTTCACGGTCTTTCTCAACTCTTCCTTGAGAGCACCCCTGGATAACCCGCGATAAGGGTTTGGTTGCTGCTCGGGCTCAGGCTCAGGCTCAGGCTCAGGAGCCGGAGGCTGGTTGAGATCCAGCTCCGGCTCAGGGGTTCGGTTTATATCGAGAACCGGGCGTCTGGAAGGGCCGGAATCGCTTCCGCCGCCTCCAAGAGAAAGAGGAAATTTGTCCATGCAAGAAAGCAGAAAATCGATCCAGTCCAAAAAGAAAACCACGAGAGGGGCCACCCAAGCCAAGCCCCAGTCCCAGAGCACGGGAGCAATCAAGAGTACTAAAAAGTAAGCAATGATCTTCTTAATTACGACCTGGGCGCCCTTCCATATTTTTTTAGTTAAAATTCATCCTGTGAAGAGGGAAGCGACTCATTTAGCTGACCGTCAGGCTAACTTGGGTGTTAGGCTGCAGTCTTGTAGTCAGTGGATGGGAGGTCTTCCATTCCAGAAGAGATTGTAATTTCACTCTTTCCCCCACTTCTCATCTCTCTGTGGGACTTGTTCCCTCTTCTTATCAGCGCTTTATAGATAGGCATTTTTATTGAGAATGCTTTTTTCGGGGTCCCACCTTACCTTAAAAAAGAAAGTAGCCGAGCCGAAGGAGCTCTCACAAATAGAATTTGAGTACCACGGAGAAAAGCTAGCTGGATAAACAAGACAGGGATCGCCCGCTCGGCAATGCTACCTTGGGGAGGAGACAAAAGACTTCAATTTAATGTAACAATTGAAACTCCAATTCAAAAGCTTTATCGATATATGAACAAGATAACTATGGAAGAGTTGGTGAACATTGTTCTGACTCATAGCTCTAAGATGGCTAGCATGAATGAGCCAGCTTCAACACCACCTAGACTCTTAATCATAGACAGACTTGCACTGACCTCAACATAAAAGGATGAGCCTGGTCTGTCTATTTGTACGCATTGGCTTAACTCACTCCTAACCTCCCTAGAGACTGCAAAGAACACATAATGATAACTGCCTGGTAAGGGCAGCGGAGGTTTGATAAGAAAGAGTTTGGGAGTGTCCCGCTTAGTTAACAAACATCGAGTTTGGAGTCGGGGCAGCATGGATACGAGACTATTGAAGTGAAGTTTGGAATCATTGTGGTTTTCTATCTTCAGATTCAAAAATTGGAGAATCACCAAACCAAGGCCTTTCAGCGATTCGACGCGCCCCCCTAAGCTAGACGCTTCACCTACCTGACCTCAGAGAGAATAGAATGAGTCGCCCTAGACGGAATGAATTGCTCTGTAGGATAGTAGGGCGAATGAATCGCATTAGTGCGATTTGGCTAGCTGAATCGCCCAGCGAACAAATCGCCTCCTTGCTGTCTTAAAAAGAAAAGCGGACCCGCGCGTTCGATCTTGCATATATATATATTGATATTTATATATATCAACCAGGTCAACTGACGCCAGCATCACCACTACGGAAACTAAATTTCCTTAGTCCTTTTTCTGTGAAACAAAGCCAAGCCTTTTCCGCCTTCCATCCCGCGTTTCCCTGCTTGAGACTTTTTTTTATTAGCCCAGTCATGAACCACCCTGGTTGGAGCCATGGTCTACCCAGCAGTGCTTCATATCCTCCTTGCTCTTTGTCTAAGATTGGACTAAAGGTACCAAACCAGGCATCCTTTTTTTTTTTTTTTTATTTTGGCTAAGAAGCCCGTAGGTTGTACGCCAGCCATACGTAGCTTGAACTGTGATGGCCACAATGCTTAGCTATTGCCGATTCCCAAGACGCCTTTGGTTGAATGTTCACACCTGATCCACCGTCTGCACTTCCTACATTCACTCCCGGAAATTGAAACAGGAAAACAGGAATTGTCACCTCCCGGTCTGCTGTAGTCAGCCTCACGGTGTGCCTGACTGGCGAGTCTGCCGTCTCCACGGCTTTCCCTTTTGCGGGCTGCTCCTCAAGCCTTCGAGTGCCGATCTTCGCTTGGGCCGGCTCCGAGGCTCTACCCTGGCTTTTCATTGGTTCCTCCCAGGGGCCCTTTATCGTATCGCGCGCGCATCTTCAAGCAATCGGGGGAGGCGCCGAGTACATAGACGAGGCGAGGCGGTCCCGGGAATGAAAGCCCATTCCCTCGTGCTCTGGAACTCCTTAACTTCGGTTGAACAAAAAAGGTTCAATCTTGTGAAACCGTAGCGTAGGCGAAACCTGGCAGCCCGCCCAGAGTTTGACCTTCTCCGGTCCTGGAAGGAAACCCTACTTTCCTTCCTTCCCCCAGCAGGCAACAACACTGGGAGGAAGACGATCAGGATCTCACGTGTGGCAGCTGTTGGAACAAACTCCGAATCCAAGAGGTACCTACCTAGAGAAAAAGGAAACTCACCACTCACTGGTGAAAGAGGAGAGAGAAAGGACCAATTGAAGGCCCCGGGGCCGGAACCTTGACTATAACAGGAGGGAGCCCCACGCTCGATTCTCGAGATTCATGGGCCGTCTCGCGAAGATCTTCGATCCGAACCTTCGCATCTACTCTCTCTTAGAGGATGAACCACGCCTTCGCTATCGCCCCTCGCTACTGCTCAACCTCGCTATCGCATTGATTCTTGCCGGCCCTTCCAGATTCCAATTCCTTATTGAGATCGAGATCTTGTTCCATTAGACCCAGTTCGGTCAGATCAGTTCCATAATATAGCTTGCCCGGACCGGGCTTTCAGTGTTTGGTCGGGCCGGCCGTAATGAATGATCGTTGTTCGGGAACAAAACAATAAGACTTAAGGGTTTCGCTATCGCTCTTCGCCTAAAGCCGTAACTTAGCTCTTCGATCCTTCGCTATCGCAAGAATATAGCGATCGAAGAGCTATCGCTCAGCTGCTTCGCGTATTACGAAAGCCGTATTGCCCGAAGGGGGCATGCTGCAAGAGCGTAGGTGAGTGGTAAGCGTAGGAGGCGTGCCCGAAGGGCAGCGGCAGCAGTGTGGTTCCAGGTGCCGTCGCTAGATTGAGATCTGCAGGGTGGCGGGGACTTCGACTGTACTGTAGGGGTGGTAGGCTTAGTAGGGCTCGAACCTACAATATCACCGTTATGAGCGGTACGTTTCAACCAATTAAACTATAAGCCCCTACGGATCTCTACATGCAATTCGCTCACTTCGGGAAGAGCGGACGGAAAGAGGAGGCCTTTGCTCTATCTGCTTCTTCCTCTTCCCAGGAATGAACAATTGGATTCAAAAAAAAAAAGGATTTTTATTATTTTATTTCATTTATATAAAATATAGAATAGAATAAGCAAGCGGCCCTTTCGCGACTCAAACTGCCGGTACGCTTTCCGGCTCGCAACGACTCAAACGGGCGGGGGCTCTCTATTTGCTTGCAATGCCGGCTGTTCGCCTTTAGTTAGAAGTAGAGGTAGAGGGCGCCGTTTGCCCCACACTTCAGAAATAGTCAAAAAGTATGGATGAAGTAAGAAAAAGTAAATAAGGAGTGAGAAAGAAAAACTTGGTTACGGGAACCGAAGGTTAGGCCGACTACTATAGCTACACCTACAACAGTTTATTCCTACCCCCCTTTCTTCCCCTTTCTGTCAATGTTGCCAATTCCCAGAATACTAATGTACCCTCGTGCATACAGTTGCCCAACTACTTTCTTCCTCCGACTTCTTTAGCCACTTCCGCATCTGTCGTATTCGGGAGAGCTTGCTTCGTGGCGGAGCATTTAGCAATGCCAGCCTGGTGAGGGAATCGGAAAGGGGCTCATAAACCGGGCGGGCGGGCTTTTGGGCACACGGAAAAGGGGAAGTGGATGGAGGGTGCTTCTCAGCTAGATAAGGGGGTGGGGTCGCTATAGTGGCTAGGGTGAGTCTTCCTACACGGCTGGACGCCCGGCTCTAGATGAAGCTGCGGGGGTTACCACCACATCCTCTCCCGATTCGAACGACGACCGATGGATCTGTCAAGATGAAAACAAAGCGTTTTAGGACGGCACCGAATCCTCGTCTGGATAATCGAAGTGGGTGGCTATTCTCGCAGACGGAAAGACTCAACGACGAGTAGACTTCTTGCAGCTCAGCTCGTCTGACTACGAGCCTAATCTATGGTAGAGCTGGGCTTTTTTCGTTTCTATAGACTCCTAACGCGCTACTTGCCTCTTCACTCTTCCCTTAACTATCGGACTCTACTTGCTTGCAGCCCCTCACTGACACAACCCCCAACTACTGACCTGACGACTGGCCTACAGAACTCAAAGTTTCTTGCGCAGGGTGGGGCAACGGCTCCATCGAGCAGTCACCACAGGCCAGTTTGTTTGGCATAACAGGACCTAGTCTATAACGGAAAAGATTATCCCCGTCATACCTCTGGTTTCTTTCCAGCCTCCCATCCGCACAGCTTACTAGTCAAGGAGTTTTTCAGCTTGCTTCGAATAAAAAGATCGATATGCGTATAGACAGAAAGAGATGGATATAGTTGCCTGTTCCCCCTTCTATATATATAGTTGGCTTGCTTGTGATGTACTGGTTTCGGTTGCTACACCTGCTCCTACACCAGCTGCTATTCCTTTGCTTTAAAACCTGTTACTTATGGTGTGGCGAGAACTTTTGCTTATTTAAGCCACAAAAGCGTCTTTCTTACAATTAAACTAGTGGGGGCCTCGCTCCGCTCAATGCTTATGCCCCCCACTATGGAAAGCAAGTTTTTTTGGGGGGGCTACGCTCGCTGGTTTTTGAACTTGATTGACCTTCTCGAGCTTAGTACTCCCATCGGTCTTGTCTATGCGCACTTGCCGCCAAATGGTAATGAATCTTCTTTTGCCCCTTCTAATCGACATCGTGAAAGCCACAACCGGTCCCGGACCTTCCAAACAAACTCTCCTGAACAGAAGTCACAATCGAAAGTCATTAAGCAAGCCTGACCCCCTTCGAAAGCCAATCAAGTTGTAAAAGAAAGAAGAATCGTCTTTTAGTATATGATGTAGGAGTCTTTGCTGTAGTCATTCCTTGCTTCAATTGGCATTTCCAACTTACTAAATAGGGCTATGGTCTATGATTAGAAAGAAAGCCCCCTTTACTAGTAAGGGCGTCTTCCTCGCGTCATTAGTTCCTATCGTAAGTAGCTCCTCTCGTCTTAGACACCCGAAACATCAACCGCTGGAACTGAAATCAGAATCGGAACTGGCGCTGGAGCTGTAGTACGTAGTGTAGGCCTTTCCCTTGAAGATCTTCTTCGACGGAGCAGGTGCATTGGCTGAAGTAGGTCTAGTGACTGTAGTCTTACCTGACCTTTCCGTACCTCTATCTCCGTTTCGTACTCTCGCCCATTCGTGTTTAGGTGATTCAAAGGTTTGCGTATTTGAATAGTCTGCCCATTCGCCCCTATCTCGTCAGGGGCTTATGCACTCTACTCTACTCGCTGGGTCCACAACTCGTTCATAACCAATGGATTCGTCTCATTACTTGACTTTATATGTTTTCACTCACATAAGGATTCGTCAAGCTCGTGATGATTTGCATGGAGTAATTCGTAAGCCCGCCCCTATAAGTGAGTAAATAAGGATGCAATCTTGTTCTTCAACTCACTTAACTAAGCGAATAAAGTCTCGTACGTAAGTCAGCCCGCCTTAGCTGTTTATTATGCCACTCTTTCGGGTTCGGTCTCCTCCGTCCCCAACGGCCACTACCACTGTTTCTAAACTTGTTGTATTCCGGTCGATGGATGAACTGGTCTTCGAACCTTGTGCTTGTCCCCCGCCTGCCAGGCCTGCCTCTGTCAGATAGCTAGCCGCACCTTCAACCCCACTTGTCACCTTTACCGTAGCCACAACCGAAAACCGGAGGAGGTATTCTCAATCTCAGGAAACCATATCTCCTTGCCCCACTAATTGGTAGGCTGAACCGGACCAGGCGTCACTTTTTTCAGAGCCTCGGACAAAGAAAGAATCGCGGGGAACAAAAGGTGAGTTGGTTGATGGGTTCTATATTCATAGCCTCCCCGCCCTGGAAAGGCCGCTGGGCAACAACTCCTCTGCTTGTAGTGTGACTGACGAGGCTCTGCAAGAGTGGATTGCTTGACTGCTTTATATGGACCTGGGGCTGTGCATTTCTTTTGTTGTCGCATTATGCGCCCCCCTCGACATCAATGCGATGCGCCCTTGTGGGTAGTTTAGCATAGGGCCGCTTAAAGTACATGTAAAGAATACTCAATCTAAATGATGGGATACCCGACTTGGAGACTGCTCAGATTGTACGAGAGATGAGATGCTGGAACTCTCTTAGGAAGATCTTTCTAGGCGCAATAGTTTCCTCCCGTGAGATGAGCTGGGCAAGGTTTTAGAGAAGTTCTTATACGAAGGAAGACGAAGCGTACGTACTTTAGATAATAGTGTTGAATGGAAGGTCTCGAAGAGCAATTTTACAGAAGAACACGCCTCAATACCTAAACTAAACGAGTTGAACACACAAAGACTTCCATTAAGAGGTCCGCTTGAAATGAGTTCATGCTGGCGAGTGGACTGGTCTCGATACAGATAGAACGGATGCTTAAGATAAATAATAGGCTGGGCTGGCTGGTGTCGTTCAAGGGAATACAATTTGGAAGGGTATGGCTTTCGAAGGGATGGGAAAGCTGCTCCTGCGGTTTCTGACCCTTACTATACAAGGGGCTTTGAAGTTGCCTTTCCACCGGTGACTTAGGTTGAAACGACTATGGATCGTTGAACTGGGGCTTATTGAGAGTAAGCACTGCGTTCCCCCAGAAACTATTGAATAGCCTGTTGATTGCTTCCACTTGGCCCACTAGGTTAATGGATTATTGGTCTACTGGTTCGGCACTCAAGGAAGTAACCGAAAGCAGGTCGGCGGCAACAGGCTTCTCATATGTATGCGCAATCACCAGTCAGGGAGAAGTCAACTATCCACCCTGCCCGCCTCATAGTCCATTAGTGGGTCTCCCGTACCTCTCATATTAGGAAGTTAGCTCGTCCTCTCTCAAACTCATAACAAGCGCTACCGAACGTCCCTTTTTCCTTATCTTCGGTCTCTGACTTCCCCTGATCTTACCTACTCTCCATCGATCTCATACAGTCATTACTCTAAATGTTCTCTCGTTTTTTTGATTGTGACTATTCAAGGCATCTTCTAACGTGAATTGCCTATCTTAAGCAGACCGTTCTCTCTTCTATCGGGGCTTCCCCCTATCTTGATTGATCTATTTTGATTTCGACTTTCTTTCATTCGTTCATTCGAAGCCTAGTCACTAGTTTCTGCTCGTATTAACTATTGGAATCATCCATCTTGGGAATTGGAACCAAAGGACACGGAAACTGGACCCACGCCGGTAACCTGTTTTGAGGATGCCCAGTATTCGGAGATGACACTAGGGATTGATATCACTCATTAGGTCTCCTTTCAACTACTAGGCTAATCGATCGAATGGTGAACTCTTCTTTCCTTTTTTTTTTTTTTCAAGAAAATCTTCACAACACCTAAGTGAGTAGCTTGCTCCTCAAACACTTTAGAAACCAGTTCCTTGCTCATCGGATAGGCCAGAATCAACAAGCAGCAAGAGTTTCATAGTCAATCCTAATAAGCCGTGATGGAGTTAACAACAACCAACCATGGGTGAAAAGCTGAAATGGGAACTCTAACACTCCTTAGAATCTAACGTTCCTCGACCGTAGACTCCCACGGATTTGACCATCCCTAAATTTCTTCAAAATCATATCCTAAAAAATACGCCCAGATACTTGTGCCAAAACATAGATCGTTTTTATTCAATACTATAAGTAATAGTCAAACTATAATAAAATTTTCTCATAATTAAAATGTTCAAAATAACATTCACGAGCAATTTTATTAAACCCATCTATAAATGTTCCTCTATCAACTGAAAAGTGAATGAAACTTGAGAGCAAAACACCATCACCAAAAGAGAAGAAAAAGAATCTTTAGGCCTAGGAACAGAAAAATAAGTAGCACTTAACCAAAAACACAAACAAGTCTCTGAAATCTGAAAAAGACTTGGGAGTCTAAAACTACATAAAAAAATAAAAAAGTAAATCGCCTCAACTTGGCCTGCATCCTGTTGCCCATATGGAGGAAAACGCTCCTAGCCATCAACTCCTCGCTTCCTTATCAACCCCTTGCTTCTTCAACCACTCCTGGTAGCGGTAGAAATTTTTCTTGATGTGTCCCTTCTTGTGGCAGAAGAAACATTAAACTTCCTTATTCTTCGTTGCACCATCCTTATTATGTTGAGGCTGAAACTCCTGTGTCTGAGAGGTCGAAGGTGCTTTCCCTTGTTCTGGCTTCCGATGACCTGGAGTAGACTTCCTATTACCAGACCTTTTCAAATTCTTTCTCTTTGGCCCATGCACAGCAACATGTGCATACTCTGTCTTTCCTTGCTTCAACCTTTCTTCCTCCTGCACACAATGTGCAATAAGTTCATTCACACTCCATTTCTTATCCTGGGAGTTGTAATTCACTTTGAAGGTCTCATACTCTATCGGCAGAGAATTGACGGCAACATGAACAAAATAATCATCTGCCTTTTTGATCTCATTTGTATTCCGATCTTTCTAGAGGAGGGGCCCTATAATTCCTTAGGGAGTTATAGGGGCATAAGGGTAAAGGGTGGGTGGCCCCTTGCGCACTTTAGCAGTGTAGTTGGAATCTATTAGCAGCGGAATTCTCCCTTGACTCGATCTTGAATTGAATTATGGAAATGCCGCTAATGGCCCCTACAGTCATTCTTATTGGTGCCGTCGTCTTACTTTCTGCATTGTCCGTAGGGTAAATTATGTCTTACTGTAAAAGGGAAGGATCATTGGCAAGGTTGGGTCAGCAAATAAAGTCAGTCTAAAAAAGGCAAGATCCAAACAACTCTGTACACTTCAAGGAGTGATTGAGTCCGACTCAAGCGAGTGAGTGAAAGGCGTGGCAAGGAAGACTAAAAAAAGATCTTGAAGAGGCAGCGGCTTCGTCCCGGTAGGCCTATAAAGGCCGGCCTAGGAGCCCTAAAAAGTCTGGGCTTCAAATTCAAGAACTAAAGATTGAAGATCCTTGTATTCTACCCTAAGTTAAACTCTGCTCAGCCTTGCCAAAGAAAATGCAAACCCCGGAGCATAGAAAAAGCAGCAAGCTATCAAGAAAGGAGGGCACTCATTTCACTAGGGACAACACTATTAGACTTAAAATTACAGAAAAGGGCAAGGCATGAATGCCGGTAAGGCACTTTCTTAGTAAGTGGAGTTTTTCATAACGGAACGGAGCCCAAATTGTCTTATTGCCCATATCATTAAAAGGAAAGTCAAGACGTGGAAGAGTCAGAAGCAAAGAGAAAACTAGCTTTTACTATGACGCTTCTTTCCTTGTCTCCGTCATAGGATTCTTCTGGCACGTCACTCGGCTCCCCATCATAGCTTCCCCAATTCTTTCCAAGCCAAGAATGAGTACTTAAAGTAGCTTGGCAAGGAAATTGAATTCTATACTAGTAAAGCATGCTTCTATTAGTCACTTCGTTCCCTGGAACCCCTTGGCCATAGGGGCTGAACTCCCAAGCCTCCTGCAAAGAAATCTGGAGTTAAGGACCAAGCAAGATACTTAAACGAAAAAATGAAAGCCAGCAGAAAGTGGCAAGGAACAAAGATGTATAGCGGCTTTTCCTTTTTTCAACTCAACATGTCCAAGGCAAAAAAGCTTAAAAGCGGACCTTCTTTCAGAACCTCAGCTCTACTACTAAAAACGATAATACGACTCCACTAGGTCCGCCCCGCCCGGTGAGGTTCCCGAAGCAAGAAGAGGTTAAGGTTGAGATTTATCAAGGCTATGCTCTACAGAAGTCATATGGTAAAGAAATACGGCAAGTTTGCGTAATAAGAAAATCGGCTGTGAACCCTTTCAAATGTGCTTTTGGAGTAGTGAACTGGCCCAATGTGTGGCTCAATTTGTCCATTATACGTGGCGAAAAAGACTGATTCAACTGAGCTAATGAGCTACTGAGCTAAACCTGAGCTGCGATCTCTTACATCATTCATCTCTAGCTTTCGGCATGGCATCTTCCCATTTGAGACTCGCCTGGAGTGGTTCTTCCCTTGCTTGTAGTGCCGGACTCGCCTTACTTCCTAAGAAGGTCAGCGCGGGCAATTCCGTAGGTGATAGCACCAGGAATTGACAGAGACAGTGTAGAAGCCCATCCCACCAGAAATTCCGCCAGAAAGCTACCTTCCGGCTTTGATGGTTAACAAAACTGAGGCAAGAAGTTTTGTCGATTTTCCTTGTAATAAATAGGGAAGTCAAGAGGCTATAAGTCAATAAGTGCTACTGATTAGGTAAGACGGAGCAAGAGAATGAAGAATAACTTATTATTGCTATTTATTCGATGCTGACGGATATGAGCTTGTAATTCATATATGTCTGAGGATCCGTCTGTGTAGTTCCTGGTAAAGTGAGTTGAAAGGCGTGGCAAGAAAGCGAGGGAAGTGCAGTGTTGGTTAGCTCTGGACTAGGACTGCAACCCTGTATTGTCTGTAGAGAGTTGGGGGGTTCTTGGTATGAACTTTACTTTCACCGCTTCGCCGGTGATGGTTAATTTCATTGTTGTTGTGAGACTGACCAGCAAGCTTCTTTACCATTCGATGGACAGGGGGCGCAGTGAACTGTAATTATAAGGGACATATGGGCTTTCCTTGTCTGCATCATTCGTGCTTGAGGTTCGTTCAGGTACGTTCATTGGGAAGGATTGCTATCGATCCCAGCCGACCGCTCACTGAGCTATTGAGGTGGGGACTTAAGGCATTGGTTTATTAAAGCAAGGGTATCATGGGTGCACATGAAGATATTCTTCTTCAAAGATAAGGTTATACGAGCCTGAAGTTCCACTCTCTATGACACCGCCTTTCATCTAAGGATTTTAAGAACATACGTTGTCCTCGCTTTCCAATAGGTGTAGTTCGTTCCATCGAACTTGATGGGTCTGGCTGGTAATAGAGTTTACTTCTTGAGGGAAATCCATTGCACGCTCTGGTTCAGAGTAACCTACGCTCTGAGATACCAATTTGTTATTTGTTAAAGTGAAGTATAAGCTAACACAAGCTTCAATACCACTTTAAGGGTTTTATCCATTAACTCAGAAGTCAGATTAGCTGAAAAGGAAAACAGCTGCTATTGAGGTACCCAGAAAGGGTATTGCCAAACATTACTAGGGAACGGTCCTACGATCGATCGGGCAAGGCTTTCTCTTTTTTTCCAGATGACGGAGATGCAGCTATGGTTCATTCTGGAGAGTCAGGAGACTTTTTCACTACCTTTCTCTAGATGCGGAATTCCAAACCCAGAAAGCGGAGATGAGGTGGCATTAAGGAGCTTAGATTCAATTTATATCTATGCTTTGAAAATAGCGAAATTTCTATCCCCAAGGACCCCCTTGGATTGATGGGATGCGTAGGTTAGGGTCTAGCGAGGCCATTTCTTCGGACGAGAATAAGCATTTTTTAGAGCAAGCCCTACGTTTCCAGCTTTAAAGTAGTTGGCTCTCCTGTTTACACGAAAGAGCTCAAAAAGCCCTAATTTTATTTCTAACTGAACTGTCTATCGCGGATGCCGTTAGCTTTGTTGCTTGTTTGCGTTCTTTTTCTATTACGTTGAGCTATGAGCTAATGGAAGCCAAGGAAGTTCCCCGCTGTAACCCCCTTCAGAGGGTTCATCCTTAATTGATGAGATATAATGCAATCTCATCCAGGGCAACAGGCTGTCTCTTAAAATAAAACAATTAAAGGCCCTTTAAAAAGACTTTTTTTGGCCATAGAAAGGCTTAAGGCGATACCAAAAGAAAGAAAAGATAGGGTCAGCGCCCAATTCAGTTTGAAAGAGAAGCTGCGCCATTGCATTAAGCTCAGGGGACCCAAGTAGACCACTTTATGACCTATAGCCCGATTTCCCTATGCTTCCAACCTTTGAACAATTACAGTTCACCATTCTTTCAATAGCTTTAATCAGGTAAGGAAAGAAAGAGGCATCCATCCCATCTCTATCATCGCTGCCATCATATCATCATGGTCATTATCGTAGTCGTCATTAAGGTCCATCGAGGTGGAAGAATTCTTAACCCTGCCCTGCCTTGAGGCGCATTTCTAAAGCCACTCAGAATGAGAAGAAGCCCGGGAACCCCAATCTCCGCAATCTATTATCTCCTTTCGGCTTTATTCCGTCTAATCTTGTCTACCAATCCCACTGACACAAGGCTTTCGGTTCGTGTTATGCTTCCCGCGGCCAGATCTAGTGGCCAGAGTCTAAGATGAGGGTCTCTTTTCCTTTTGACTATCTCTCGAGCACAGGTCCATGGTGAACATTCTGCCATACTTGGCGTCCAAACGGCACTACTGAGTAGAGCATATTGAGGAGAGTCTTAGGTGGTTCCCTCCTCTTTCGCTCCTTTTAGAATCAATATTAATCCCCTATTTATGCGCTTGCTTGCTTTAGGGCGTCAGTTGTGGCTTGACTTCTTTAAGTTCAGCTAGTTGATATCGAGAAAGCTCCTTAATGGCCACCTCATCCCTGTTCTCCGGGTTCTAAGTGACCGAAGCGATTGTTCCACAGGTAGAACATCGTCACCTTATTCGATCGATTGAAGAGGCATGAAGCTTAAGAGGAAAAACGGCCATAGAGCCTCTCTCTCCTATCAGTCAGACAGATGCATGCGATCGTTAGAGATTCAGGATTACCGGTTAGTGTGCGACTCTTTGATTGTATGTGCAGCCACGAAATGATTGAGAATGGAAAGAATGAATGAAATTGATCTCGAAGAGAAGAACTCGACATGGAAAAGATGGACCTTACCGAACAAGATAAATGTCAAACTGAGACATAGAAGTAGAAGTGTCCCAATCTGTGCTGTGAACCCCCCAAGCCCCAACAATTTTCCCGATTTGAAAAGTCGACGCAGCAAGTCAAATCGTAGACAGAGATGGGGAACCTCTGGGACTATGGAAATCCATGAAAGATAACTTCTTACTGCCCGGAAGTTGGCCGACTAATTGACACGAAAGCCAATCCAGATCAACATATTGATCACCTAACCGGAGAAAGGCTTGCTAATAAACATAAACAACGGATCAGGCTTCGTATTCGTATTCCTTATTTGTAAAGGGGTTCCCTCTCAGCAAAACAGACAGAATTACCACTTGTTTTGTCTTTACTGTCGAGTCCTCTGGTCGCAAAAGTATACCACTATTGATGTATATAGGAGGTTCTGCAGTTGTGCATGACTGAAGGAAGAGAAATGGTTCTAAAAAGAATGGAACATATCTCCGAGCATTCTGGTTACGTTGAATTCTCCGTGAAGATGCGGAGTCTTTCCCTTATCTTGGTAACCCTCTTTCTCTTTCTCTTTCTCTTAATCTTTCTCCTGTGCAATTTTGGAGATGATGAATCTTCTCATTCTCCAGAAGCGAACCTGGCCGAGTCTGGCCTATCATCAAATTAGCGAAACATGGGGCAAAGGGGGGCTTTGATCCCAACGACAGAGAGGATATACTGGGATCAAGATCCTTAGCTATTCAGAGCTATTCAGAAAGTGGAATCGGGGTTGAGGACCCTGCCTTATGAACAAGAGGCAGGTGAAGGTTTCGAGAAAGAAGCCCTTTGAAAGCTGTACCGGACAGAGTTCTCAAATGATAATTTTCTTTTCTCTCGGTAGCTATCTTTCTCACAAGCTGGCACCCCGCCGACCGAGACTTTTATGAAATACAATGCAGACGTCTGTACGCTTACTAGTTTGGTACCGGACTTGGGACGCATGGTCCCGGACTTGGATCTCAGTACAACCACAGTTCTGATCTTGCCTTGCTTCTGATCGTGAACTCTGTATATGCTGCTACGCCAATCTTTGATGCGGGGCATCTTTTTGAATCTTAATTAAACCAGATTGCGTATCCCTATGGTGTATTAAGGTGTGTTTTAAATTCCTTATCTAAGGGGAGTTCTCCCAAAGCCATTGGATGATTGGGTTCCTAGCGATGTGCTCATCGAAAGCTGTTCCAGACCTTGACATATGAACAAGAAAGCTGTCCTTAACGGAAATAGGGATCGTGATCTCTTTTCAATCTCATCTTGCACGGCCGCGGGTCTTTTCATTTCTCAAAAGATTTAAATAGGTACACGAACGAAATAGGCCAATCCACCACCAGCAACGGAGCCTTGTGAGGATGCCATTTCTAAGATATCTTGTCTTAGGTTTGAAAGAGTAAGCTGAGCATCCCATAGCTCTTAGGGCATCAACACTCGAAAATAGGCTTTTTACCGGCCCTTGCTTTGTCACATCAATCAGTAGAATCGGATCCCCTTCTTTAAGCTAAGAAATCAGAAATCGCCTACATAGTAGATGCAGCAATTCGGTTTACTAATGCTTCCGTGGAACCCTTTGATTGGATTTCTTTTCAATTACTCTGCCAACGTCCTATACTGATAATGATCCCTTTTTTGGCAACTAAAGTCTTCTTAAACTTTCTCTTTTTCTTTACTTTCGGGGAGCAATGGAGCTAGTGTGGGGTCTCTTTATCTCGTCTCTGCCCACACGATCAGCATCCAAGGCTTGAAGCAGCCGAGGAGACCAGCAGAATGCGCATCGGCAGATTCTGCAGCAACTTGAAACCCTCCGAAAGGAGAAGGCAGATGCCAAAGGTGAATACCCACCTAACCCCCCTTGAAAATGTATTGATACGCACGCTTGTTTGCAAAAAAGGCTATCAATGAAATTTCCTAGTCAGTCGATCAATAAGAAAATCGAGGATTTCCTTATAACTAGGATAGGATATCTGGTTCATGTTATTGTCTTAGTAGATTCTTCAGAGTAGAGCATCCCATAGCTCTTTTTAGTGGAGGAATATTTTAATTCTTTGGTGGAAAAAAGGAAAGACCGTGAATGGACAAAGATGTATGGGGGCTTCATGCCCCGTATCGAACGAAGGCCTCAACCTCTTCACCGATGGCATACGCTCAAGAAGAAATGCATTTTCTATTTATTTAGATATTCAAAAGATTCACAAAACCAAGAATATCTCGACTGGAGTATAGCCTTCCCGCCTCTACCACTAAATCCTGTGGCAAGTCTCAAATGGAGAAGAGAGAAGTAATGCGAAAAGAGAGATGGATCTACTCCTTTCGGCTTTGCCCGGAAGTGCCTTCTCTGCCCGCCTACCTGACTGAACATGAATCTTTGTGATGACTCAAAAAGCATTCGACTTCCAACAAATGCAATCCACGCTTCTACATTACGATGCCTCTACTGGAGGTGCACCTATCCTGGGGTGTACAGATTATGGGTATAGCATTAATGACTAGACGGGGCTCCCATTCCACCAAAACCAGTAAGATGATTCTCAACTTGATAGGAATTCACTGATTACCGAGTAGTGTGGGTACGCCTCAAGGCAATAAGGGGGAAAGCGTATGCCTTATCTTGCTCGAGCAAAAGGGCAAGGAACAGCTTTCGGGGAAGGCTATTTAGAAGAAAAAGTTCTCTCGGGGAATGGTCTTGGGGAAGTCTCACGAAGCTAGTACTCTATTCTATAATTAGGCAGGCTACCTGTATTGAATGGATGCCCGATAAGTGAATTCGGTGATAACTCCCCTTTTTTGATATGTTGTTGTAGTGGCTGGAGTTTCCTGTGCCTGTGCTAAAGAAGCCTGTCGTAATTGTACGACTCTTTGGTATGGAGACGGGGGGACCAGAATCGAAGAAAGTAAAGTGCACACGTGTGGAATCATACTTTCGGGTGTGTGGGATGCTCGTTTCGTTATAGTTATCGGAATGAATGAGAGTTCTCGGTTGAAGACGAAGGCATTCTTTCACCAAGCAGATATGGATTCCTATTAGCTTTGGGCTTTGGCTAAGATGTCCTCAGAAAGTGCGGAATCCCTTGAGATCGGGTAGGCCCCCGTTGTTTTGATTGTGTACGAACAAAATATGAGTCTACTGGCATCTGGAACAGTATATCTAACTTCAAGGTATGACACTAGAGTTGAAGAGTTTGCTGCTGCAACTATAGAAAGCAAAAAAGCGGGTAGGTCTAGAAGACAGGGTAGACTTCAGCTGTCCTGGACGTGAAGAAGAGAAATTTCGTAATAATAGAGTTGCTTCTTTTATTTCCTCCACGGTCAATATCTGGCAATTTAACAGGTTCTCCCGATCCTTGGTCACATCAGTCGAATCCTGTTATCTTAAGAAAGTCAAGTGCACTTTTAGACAGTTCTTTGCGCATAAGAAGAGTCATTAAGGGAATGGTACGGGCAGGAGAATGAAAGTGGAACTCGGGCTAGTGCAGTTTGATTCAAAGAAAAAGAAAGCGCAGCGAACAGCAGCCCAGACCTCGGGTGCAAAATAAGGTCTTATTGTTCCGGGTGGGGAGAAAGGATAGAGGAAAAACTTTATGTGCTCTAGCCCCCTAATAGGTAGGATTGCTAACTGGCGCTCTGGAACTGCTTTTGGAACAACCGAAAGACAAAAAGAAATGGGCCAATTCAGCAGCTTTTTGTTCCTTTACTCATAGGCTTTTGCCTGCCCTTCTATTACCTGAGAGTGAGAGATCTCAGTAGTTAGAATGAATTCAATACGTGGCAGAAAGAAAGGAAAGTGAACCGGATCTCTAAAGATTCTGGGTACAAAAGAAATTGCGCTATGAAAAGCATCAATCAAGTCGAATACAGCATCCGAAGCACTCTCGGACAAGCGAGATGAGAGAAGTGGAGGAATGAGAAGCCCGGCTCTGAACAACGTAGCCATGTTCTGATCAGCTGGCTAGAATGCCTTCTCTTCTAGCGAATGTCTTTATCCATGTTGATACACTTAACTTAAGAGTAGAGAAGAGGGCAGGGCTTGTCCTTTTCTGTTGATATGCTGGCCCTCCATCTGATGAGTCACAGATTCCAATCGCTCTATCGAAGCCTATAAGCTTTCGAAGTACGCCTATCTATGATAATATTAGGGTAGGCCTGTACTTCTGTAGAGCTAATGTCAGCCCAGCCTTCTTCCTGCTTTCAGTCCTTGGCTGTTCCAGAGAGCACTCTTATGACCAGAAGCTCGAATCTTTACATCTTTTTGAACTTCTCCGCGTAATAGAGGTGGACTCTTCACCTGGCAATGTTGAGAAATTACGCTATTCATCCCAAGAAAGATCTGCCCCCCGGTACACATTTCGGGCTTTATGCTCTTCGAGCAGACCCCCTCACAAGATTCATTTCGAAGCAGGTACTAATCCCTATAATTCAATATTGTGCCCTAGTGATCGGGGAATTAGCTCATCAACTCCAAAAGAGCAGGCAAGCTTTACGCGCCTGTAACCGGTGTTATTGTTCCGGAAAGCCCAGCAAGAAGCCATTCCTTCCACCGAAACCTGAAAGCTCACATTTTCTGTGCATCCTGATGTACTTGAGGTCATGGCTGTTGACATATGGTAAATATCGATAGACTTTTCTTCCTCTTACTTACTCAGCTAAACTACCATTTTACACATACCATATAATGTCTATCTCGTGTGGAAACAATTGACCCAATAGCTTGATAAAAAAGGGTATGTAGGGTCACCCGACATACCTTTTTTTTTTTTTAGCGTATAAGGGGAAAAGAGCTCTTGCATCGTTAGCCGCTTCTCAGCATTTCCTGCCTGAGTTGTTGACCATCACCTGACCTGACCTCACACGGGAGGCCCCGCGCCGAGTGATTCTCCCCCAAAAAACTCTACATGTGATGTTCCGAAAACATAAACATGTGATTTAGTAATTTATAACCCATTTTGGGGTGCAACCAGGGAAGAGCTATCAACTAGTTTGAAAAGTTCTTCCTTTTAGTAATGGAAGTCATCCGTTGTCACTTTCTAAGGGTATGGTAGAGGCGCTTGAGAAGGTGGACAATCCTTCAGTGAAGACCTAACGAGAGGCTGAATTCAAACACACCCAAGATCCACAAGAATCGTACGAACATCTATGGAGCGTAGCAAGGAGCCTTGGCTTCAGCTCTCGTCACCTCACTCAATCCTACAGCGGAAA